TAATGATACAATCAACCGATGAATTATTACTTCATTATTCCATCACTTAAGATCTATCCGAAAAACAAAAAAAGAACTAAGAACTCTGAATTGAAATAATAATATTACTGAATCATCAGAGCTACTTCGATATCTCGTTTTTAGTTCCTATCCGTGGAGTCTTTGTAAATCTATATGGTTCCAATTCTTCCATTTCTTTGTTCCGAACCATTCCATTCTTTCAATTCTTCGCTCTTTCTCTTCTATATGCATGCTTGACTTCATTTGTTTATTCATTCAATCCACAGTCACAGATAAAACGGAAGGGCTTGCATTGGAATCCGTCTAAATTCAGTGGGATGGGAAATAATATATATGGATAGCCCATATATAACTAGTGAATATCTAATATCACATATACATTGTTTCTTTAATAACGTAAACCATCCGTATCTTCTATTGAACTGGATTCTAGAATCATTCTTCGAAACATATACAGGGATTGGCTTAGAGCCCTTACATATACCCAGCTCGACCCCCCTTACTTTTTTTTAATTCTCTAATATCATACATTTTTTTTTTGCTCCTATTCTAGATCGTATATACCGGTATGAGTTGGGATAAGCTTTTTTTTAAGACCATTTCGGAAGCTAGTCAATGATGACCCTCCATGGATTCACCTATATAAGCTGCGGCTAAAGTTGCAAAAATAAGAGCCTGAATCCCGCTTGTGAATAATCCAAGGAACATGACAGGTATAGGAACCACCGAAGGTACTAAAGAAACAAGAACAACAACTACTAATTCATCCGCTAATATATTCCCGAAAAGTCGAAAACTAAGTGATAAGGGTTTTGTGAAATCTTCTAGGATGTTAATTGGTAAAAGTATTGGAGTTGGTTGAATGTATTTACCGAAATAACCCAATCCTTTTTTGGTAAGACCCGCATAGAAATATGCCACTGACGTAGGTAAAGCTAAAGCAACAGTAGTATTTATATCATTCGTGGGTGCAGCTAACTCTCCATGCGGTAACTGTATGATTTTCCGGGGTAAAAGGGCACCTGACCAGTTAGAAACAAAAATAAATAGGAACATAGTTCCAATAAAGGGAACCCAAGGACCATATTCTTCTCCAATCTGAGTTTTGCTCAAGTCTCGAATGAATTCGAGGACATATTCGAAGAAATTCTGACCGTCGGTTGGAATGGTTTGTGGATTCCGAACAGCTATAGTGGCTGAACCTAATAAGATAGCAATTACAACCCAAGAAGTGATAAGTACTTGGGCATGGACTTGGAAACCCCCTATTTGCCAATAAAAATGTTGGCCTACTTCCACATCGGATATATCGTATAACACTTTTAGTGAGTTGATGGAACAGGGTAAAACATTCATATTGCCCTCTGACATAAATAGAACTTAAAAAGGAATTATTTTGATTCAGCCATCTCGTATCTCTTTCTCAACTCGTCTACTTTGAATCAATCGTATATTTCGGATCCCAAGTGATCACATAATATCCCCAGTGATTTTGATCTCTTTTTTGAGACTCAGGGATAGTAACCGATTCAATCAATTTATGGAGTTTCCAAAGTCATTGACTTATCCTATTATTAATCAACAATTTCTTATATAGCTAGAACCGCCCTCACAAATTGCGGATACTAATTTGTTAAGAATCAATCGGATTGAAGCTATAGCGTCATCGTTCGCTGGAATCGGAATATTTGCGAGATCCGGGTCACAATTTGTATCGATTAAACAAATTGTTGGAATCCCCAAAGTGAGACATTCTCGAAGAGCCGTATATTCTTCTTGCTGATCAACGATGATTACAATATCGGGTAACCCCGTCATATATTTGATCCCGCCCAGATAGGTTTGCAAGTGAGATAATTGCCTCTTCAACATTGCTACATCTCTTTTCGGGAGACAGTTGAGTTTCCCCGTATTTTGTTCCGATCTCAAGTTCCTGAACCTATGAAGTCTCATTTCTGTAGTGGACCAATTCGTTAACATACCACCGAGCCATTTTTTATTAACATAATGACACCGAGCCCTTATTGCAGCTGATGCTACTGAATTGGCTGCTTTATTTTTGGTACCAACTATTAAGAAGTGTTTTCCTATACTTGCTGCATCAAAAACTAAATCACAGGCTTCTGACAAAAAACGAGCAGTTCGAGTAAGATTTGTAATATGAATACCTTTACGCTTTGAAGAGATGTAAGGTGCCATTCTAGGATTCCATTTCCTAGTACCATGGCCAAAATGAACTCCTGCTTTCATCATCTCTTCAAAATTCATGTTCCAATATCTTCTTGTCATTTCTCCCCACATTTTCTCTCTTTTTTTTTTTTATTTAAGAGGTACCTGAAATAAATAATTGTTCCGACGGAACCTTCTACCGGAGATTGACCGTTAATACCCAGTCCAAGTCATTAATTCCTTTCTATTCGTTATTATCTTTATTACCAAATCAAATGACCAGGACCCTATAGTTAAAAGAAAAGAATGA